GGGTGGCTCAAGAGAATCCGCTTGGGAGCATCAAGAGAATCCGCTTGGGAGCATAATATATATATGTATATATACAATGATCTAGAGTAGGAGTAAGAAAAATGTACGATATTGGGGAATTCTAAAAAAAGTAGGTTAAGGAGGTCGAGCTAGGTCTATGGAATGGCTATAAGCCAACTCCTGTGTATGTTTCGAAAAAGGATTCTAGAATTCGATTCAATATACGGTGCGGATGGTTTACGTTATGGAAGAAACACATGTATATGTGATATTAGATATTCACTAGTTATATACGGACTATTCATATATATATTATTTCTATTTCCCATCTCACTGAATTTAGATGGATTCCAATAGAAGTTCTTCCGTTTCGTTAGAAGTCTTTCCGTTTCGTTTGTGGAAGTCTTTCCGTTTCGTTTGTGACTGTAGATTGAATGAATAAACAGATGAAGTCAAGCATATACAAGAGAAAGAGCGAAGAATTGAAAGAATGGTTCGGAACAAAGAAATGGAAGAAATAGAACCGTATAAATTTACAAAGACTCCATGGATAGGAACTAAAAACGAGATATCGAAGTAGTTCTGATGATTCAGTAATACCATTACTTCAATTCGGAGTTATTAGTTATTTCGACCGAATGGATCTTAGTGATGGAATAATTAAGTAATAATTCATAATTAAGTAATAATTCATTGATAGATTGTATCATTAACCATTTCTTTATTTTGGTGCGAGAGTGCGAGGAGCTTACCATGAATCCACTGATTTCTGCCGCTTCGGTTATTGCTGCTGGATTGGCCGTCGGGCTTGCTTCGATTGGACCTGGAGTTGGTCAGGGTACTGCTGCGGGCCAAGCCGTAGAAGGTATCGCGAGACAACCAGAAGCAGAGGGTAAAATACGCGGTACTTTATTACTTAGTCTGGCTTTTATGGAAGCTTTAACAATTTACGGACTGGTCGTGGCATTAGCGCTTTTATTTGCGAATCCTTTTGTTTAATCCCAGAAATGTGAAAAATACATATTTTTTCTTATTTTACTGCCTTGGACTTGCCACTTGCTTTCTTCCTTAGTCCAATGGAACTCCCCCCCCTTTTTTACTTTTAGGATACGTTGTAACAAACGAGGTATTTCTCAAATGACATGAGGCCCGGGCCTAATAAGTATCTTATTTTGAACTTCAATTCAAATAATAAATCCATTTCTCAATTTAGAAAATGAAATTCTAAATTTATAGATTCATATTTATAAATAAGGAAATTAATAAAAAGAAATCAATCAAAAAAAGAAGGGCGGAGTGATAAAAAATGAACTCTGTTCAATTTTGTTCGTCCTATCTATAAGAGGATAGAGGAGAGCGTATGAAAAATATAACCGATTCTTTTGTTTCCGTGGGTTACTGGTCATCGGCCGGAAGTTTCGGGTTTAATACCGATATTTTAGCAACAAATCCAATAAATCTAAGTGTAGTGCTTGGTGTATTGATCTTTTTTGGAAAGGGAGTGTGTGCGAGTTGTGTATTTCAAGAATAGGTTGGATCCAACCAGCTGCACTTTCTATTTTTTTTTTATAGGAAAGAAAGGTGCACGATCTCGACGAATGACTTCTGAATAAATTCATACATCATATGTAAGAACCATAGCATTTCGTGACTCATTGGTAAATAAACTTTGATTCTCTATCAACCAATAATGTGGGACCATTAACATGGTTAAAACTAAATCGTTTGAAGTCCAGGCACAACATGGTACTCTTTCTACCACTACGTTAGTACGAAGATGGTTTCAAAATGAATAGTTGGCAATTTATCCGATATAGAACACTCATATCGATAAAATGATTTGAACCATTTCCTGGAAAAATGGGTACCCCGCCCTTTTTTTATCCAATGCCGAATCGACGACCTATGTATCAAATAAAATAAGAAGAATTTTTTGGATTTGAAGAAAAATCAAAAGAAATCAATAAAAAAAAAGAAACAACTTTGCTGACAATTACAGATTTTTTTGTCTGGGCGGAAGAGTCCTCCAAATATTCTGGTCTTGTATAAGTTTCAATATCTTAGAATACAAACAGAGAAGAGAGGATAGGTTCATTACAATGGAAATGCCCCATAAGTAACTGAGCGTGAGAGCCAAATGAATCGAAAGATTCATGTTTGGTTCGGGAAGAGATCATGGAAGTTTTGAAATGAATGGGAAGATAATCTACTTTCATTAAGTGATTTATTAGATAATCGAAAACAAAGAATCTTGAGTACTATTCGAAATTCAGAAGAACTACGTGGAGGAGCTATTGAGCAGCTCGAAAAAGCCCGGGCTCGCTTACGGAAAGTAGAAATGGAAGCAGATGAGTTTCGAGTGAATGGATATTCTGAGATAGAACGAGAAAAGGTGAATTTGATTAATGCCACTTATGAGAATTTGGAACGATTAGAAAATTACAAAAATGAAACCATTCATTTTGAACAACAAAGAGCGATTAATCAGGTCCGACAACGA